GAAATCCCCTATTTCTATCTATTGATGAGACAACTATCTTTTTTTGATCCATCAGAAAGAAATCGATATGTATCTGATGGAGTCTACATCGTACGTAGAGCGCCTAAGCGCTTTTTGGGCCAGCTCAGTTCTCTTATCCATCGGTCCAATGCACTGGGCTCATCTCATGGAGGGAAAAGCCAAAATGTAGTTGTCTTGTTGTTGTTCGCCGCCTCGACGCATTCCCTTCTCTCCCCGGCATCGTCCCACACAGAAAGAAAGAGCGCAGAGCCCCGGCCCGACCTGTAGGTCCGCTAACGTAAAGCGAGGAGTTGAGCCTGAACTGGCGAACCGAAGTCACTTTCGGAACCATACTTCCTACAGCTAACACGTGTCCAGTCCAGCGGGAACGCGCAGCGCAAACGAACGTGAGCTGCTATACCGAATCCCCCGCTGGCCATCGGGGACCGAGTGGTAAGGCCATGATCTGCAGGGGAACGGATCACTCATTCTTCCATTGGGGACAGGTGCACGAACGACAACTCCAAACGTCACACATCCGCCGCCTACCTACCGTTTAGGTGGCACCAGCGAGATCCAGCTAAGGTAAGGAACTTCGTGTCGCGGCTGCTCCACTCCGCCGCGGTCTCATGAACTGAACTTCCTTGCCTTCCCGCGCGCGAAGCGAATGGGCCCTGTGCTGTGCGTCAGTTTCGGGGCGGGGGGCGAAGAGAGACCAGAAGAATGATTCATTTGGATCGACGAGCTTTTTCAGCCCCAAAACTAAGAATCAATGGAATGTCTGTCTATCCATGAACATCTATTCTATCTCTATATCTAGGGGATCTATCTCTCTATACAAAGTCTTTTATGGCATGATATGATCGCCTAGCCCTAGCCGCATATCAGCTGCGCTCAATAAGCGGGATTTCTCTTGGATCAGATCTTTCCTTTTTTTCGGAAGCTTTTGGACCTAGCGAAAAGGACTTTAAGCCTTCGCGCAAGCAAGCGCGAGAGAAGGAAGCAAAGTAGAAGCTTTGCCAGAAGCAAGACGAGGAAGCGGAGCTCTCGTATAAGCGCTAGCTTCCCCCGACCGACTAAAATACAAGAGTCGCGACCTACTTTGATTCAAAAGAAAGGCGAAGGCTTTGGCAAGAAGCAAACGGCTTTCTATCATAGTTGCAAGGCTTCCAAACCTTAATTAAGTACCAAAGGCTGCTTTCGCTTGCTTTCATAAGGGGGCTGTTCACTACAAGCTATCAGCGCTGTCTTAGATTGAACGGTAATAAGATAAGTCGACGTTCAATCTCTAAGGCGGCTTTCCGCTGATAACGGAATAGTCTTCGGTGAACAAGGCCCTAGCTTCTAGAGTTCGCTGCTTTTCCCAGGCCGGAAAAGGGCTTATACTGCTCGCCTTTGTTTGATATATTCATTCAGTACCAATACAAACTACAACTACACCAAAGTAGAAAGGCCACTATAGAAGCTAAAAGTAGCCTATAGTATAGTAGTCGGCCTAACCAAAGCGTCACAACAAGAGAAAATTAACCTTATGAATGGAATCTTAAGTAGAGGGCTTAGCCCGCCCGCCTACCAATCAAAGAGGCTGAGAGTAAGCGTAAGCTCACCCGTAAGCTCTTCGAGCTTTCTCCGCCAGAGAGAGTAGAGAAGGGGAGAAGCGACTCGTCGTAGAAGCTTCGCTTCCGGGACGAAGCCAAGCCTAAAAGATCGACTTGGCGCGGGGGGCCAAGCATTCTGAGCTGGAAGGAAGCAAGCGGAGGCATTACGGGCCGACCACAAGAAGCAAAGCTTCGTAGACTCGACAAGTCGCTTATAGAATGCCTACTACTAAGTGAAGACTTTTGACTTCATTTAATAAGGGAAGGGGGCTTTGCTTAGGGAGCTTTATAAGGCCGACCATGCTGGCGGAGAAAGCTCGAAGAGCTTCCCTTCATTCGCTTCGCGGGAGCCGCACAGCACATAGCTGGAAGTCAGAGGGCCCATACTACCTGCCTAACCCTTCGCTCCGAGGGACCGTAGATCGGAAAGCGCCTTCTAAACCACCCCATTCATCCAAAAGAGAAGGGAAGGGGCCTATGTATTTTCATAACCCCTGAAAATTTTACCCTATCTACACCCGGAGCCAATCTCCTATCGGTCCTGCCATCACGCCGCAGAACGAGAGCTCGTGTGGAACCTCTAATTTCTGGCGTAACAGCGGTGGAACGTAACAAAAAAATATTACGGTCGGGGCCGGAAGTACGGTAAACTCGGCCAAAATATGACACCCGAAGGCCCCGCCCCTTCTTCTTCAGTAAAGCCGACCTCTTTTTCGCCAGTGCTGACGCAGTGCGCACGTAGATAAGGAAAGCAAAATCCCAGTGGGGGGGGGGAGAGAATGGGGGCCGGTCCCTTTCTTTTACGGCCTAAACTCCTATTTGTCAGCCGTGGGGAACTACTGCTCGGTCGGGGGGAAGGGAAAGGCTTGGGCCTACCTATCCCGATAGGACCTCATAAAGGAACGAGAGCTGTTGAGAGGTTCCATATTGCCGAGCCGAAGGGCAGCACTTCTGTACGTGATCGTAGTATATCACGTCGTCTCGTCCCCGCTGCATTGAAGAGTACCTATGCACTATGTTCCGGTTCACTGATAAGGAAGATAGAGTTGGGGTGGGGATCTACGATGTGATACTCAAGTATGACCCGGGGAGATACATGCTAACTATGGGTAGGAAGCAGGAACCATTATGTAAATAACTTCGGGGGGTTACAGATCTCTTATACTACCATCGATCGACAGAGCGGAACGACCAAAAAAATAAGTGAAGTTAGAAAGCCGTATGATAGATGGTAACTATCTTGTACGGTTCGGGGGGTAATCGGCGTACTCTGATCAGTGGGGGGGGGAATCTTTGGCTCTATCGAACATACAGGGAATTGGAGGTAGCATTCTACCGATGTTAAGTCATGGACTGGTTTCTTCAGCCCTTTTTCTATGTGTTGGTGTTCTATATGACCGACATAAGACTCGACTTGTTAGATATTACGGAGGTTTAGTGAGCACCATGCCGAATCTCTCTACCATTTTCTTCTCTTCTACTTTGGCCAATATGAGTTCACCTGGTACTAGCAGCTTTATTGGGGAATTTCTCATCTCAGTAGGAGCTTTCCAAAAAAATAGCTTAGTAGCCACATTAGCAGCGCTTGGGATGATTTTAGGCGCGGCCTATTCCCTTTGGCTATATAATCGTGTGGTTTCTGGAAATTTAAAACCCGATTTCCTCCATAAATTCTCCGATTCAAATGGCAGAGAAGTTTCCATATTTATACCTTTTCTTGTTGGAGGGGCGACCGTCCGTTGAACTACCAAAGAAAAAAGGGTAAACCAATGTGATCATGACATTGTAGGTGCTTGCGATGGGACGGATGCGACTTCCCTCAGTTGGTTTGGGTGGCATAGCCCGTTGCGGAAGTCCCCCCTTTTTTTGATCCATTTCTTTAGTCTTTAGGGAGCCAAAGCTTGACTTTACTAAAAAAATAAGGCTTGCGGAGGGGCGCTCACGTTTTTTGTCTGAGCCGTATCTTGTTGGGTGGGACCGAGAGAAAGAAAGGACGGGGGGCAACCATGCATGGTACTTCTCGACCGTGTCTCCGAGGGACAGTTGAACGAGCGACTCATGAATGCTGCCGGGTCGGACGAGCCAATAACTCGAACGCGTTCGGTCTGTTTTTTGAGCAAGAATCACAGCGTTACCTTACCTTCACCATGATACGGACTCCAAGTTCTTATGGCAGAGCACGAGGAGATTTATCATCAATATGATGATGGGAATGGAAACCAGAAGCACGACCGGGGTCTTCGTGGTCCAAGATAATTAAAACATCAGTAACAGTAACGTAAGCATGAGACTTTTTGGTAGTACCGGTGAACCAGATGGCCGCGGCGATGGAATCTGGGACGGAGGACTCGTAGTATCTCTCTAGATCTGGCAAAAGCGAAAGACCCCCTAACGTAATTCGAATAGGGGCTGACCGCTGAGCCCACTCTGGCCTCGCAGGGCGGGCCCCTGTGGTTGCGAGCTGGAGCTGCCATAGCTTATGGCTAGAGCAATAGGTGGCCCCAGCAGAGAGAACAGTAAGGATAACGAGCGCTCCGCCCGTCAAGCGGGCGGCAAGAGCAGCGGGCAAGTGCTTGGTAGGCCAACAGCCCAGTGAACCGGGCGGGGCACTCGACGAAAGGGGGGCACACTGAGCAAGTACGAGAAATTGGCCCCGCTCCACTTTATTAAAAGCAAGGACCACTACGGGAGGTCAAAGCAAGGACCTAGGGAAGTCGGGGCTCATCCCCGGTCAATATTGGATCAAACAATAGGGAGCCGTAGCACTGACCTCTTTTTTTATTGATTCAATACAATAGGGGAAAAGATCGTACAGTTCCCTACCGAGACAACAGAAACTCTCAACGGATCCTCCGCGCACTGGGCATACCTCTTCCGTGCGTCTTTCTCGTGGCGGAAACAGAACAACAGGGAAAGGAAAGACCCGGCCGACCTGCCCAGGGCTCGAGGGCGAGCTTTATTTAAGAGAGAATGGGGAGTGAATAGAAAGGCTTCCGTTTCCGTTCTTGGTTTGGGGGCTTTCTTTCGGGCTCCTCTCGATCTTATTCGTAGTTGGGAAGGGGGAAGGAGTCTAAATCAATGGACATTAATGAACCATCATTGATGGACGTTGCACATGACACGATCAATTCGGTCCGGCGCTAATAGAGGTTGCTTACTCTCCCTAGTAGCGAAGGAAAAGGGCAGGGCTTTTTTCGTAGTAATAGTGGGCGGGTCTCATGAGATCTATGCCGGCCGTCGGAATCAAATGAAGGTCGAAGGACCATTCGATTCATTAAGGGGTATAGCGGCGTCCTCGCCTGGCGCCATTCCCGAACCTAGCTGCAGACGGGCGGGCCGGGCCTGAATTCAGACCAGACCAGACTCTTCTTTGTTTGAGCTGCTCCCACGCACGCAGACCAGAAGATCTCAGTTGTCCTGGGCTGAACAGACAAGTATGTAGAGATCTTCGTGGGACCGGGGAGGGAGTCTCAGTCGATCTTTTCTAGGATTCCTTATCACGCCACGCACGGAGATCTTTCCATTGATAGATAAGAGGGCTCCTCCCTTGAACAGACTCTTAAAGGTTAGGTTACTACCTGCCTCTACGGAAGAGGTGTACTTTGTACTGCCCGGAGGTCATATAGATCGAAACCCGGAGCGATAAGAACGAAAGCCCTACCCACAGCTACAACTACTGGCGCTTCAAAAGGCTTAGATTCTAAGGACGCTACTGAAAGCCTTTTTTAGGTCGTGTAATAGGGAGGTGTAAACCTCGAAAGCCTTTGGTACTTCGGTAGGGCGAGTAGCCCTTAAACCAAAAAAAGGTTTGGAACCCTTCCCCTATTTCTGCATTTCATTCTCTATTCAGCCCGCCTCAAACAAAATGAGAAAAAAGGAGAGGCCTATTGATTCGAAGTCACTACGAAAGGGTCGGTCAATAGCATAGCTCTTTCTTTGCCGGGTCTCCTTTCGAAGGCCTTTCCTTCGAAAGCCTAATCCGGTAGGGCCGGACGGCTTTGTTTGCCCCAGCTTGGCGAATCGCATCCCCGCGCAACGACATTCTTTGTGCGCCCCTTACCGTTCTCGCTCAGTGTTTGCAACGGCTGGGGAGGCAGTCGTAGAAGCGAAGTCTATCGCCGCGCCGACCATCAAATACGAGATTGGGCCCCTTCTCAAAGATTTGATGGAATGGTCCAGCCCACTCAAGAGCGCTTATGTCATATGGGAACTCATGGCTGGAAACAATCCTTATGGTTTTTGATATCCGGTAGGAATAAGAAGAATAAAAGTCCAGGTTGGTTGGTGAGCCTAGTGATAGGAGACTATCTAGCTTGGTTCGGAGAGCACTTGTTGGGTTAAAGATTTTTTTGTTGCTAAATGTTACGGCCTAAATGCTGAACTATTGACCCTACTTGTTTGGATGGGTGTTCACCCCAAAGTGTTCCCGGACTGCATGCATACATCCGTAAGTAACTTAGTGCAACATGGCAAATTTCATTGAGAGGAATCAGCAAAGAAAAGAAAAACGGATCAACATCAACATGTGTATTTGAGAGATCGTCCTCGGGCTTAGGAGTGTCCACATGAGTTCGTTGAGGTGTCTACACAGGAATAAAAACAAAAACCTCTTTTATATTCTGTCGAGAGTTCGGATTGCTCTACCTAAGTAGAACGAAAAGGAGGAATTGGAAATTCAAAGGGGGAGCCAGAAGCTTCGCTTCCGGTAGCTTGCTGACTCTCCTAGTTAGAAGAAGGCTCTTTGTCGAATTTTGTAGATCTGGATAGAGTCTCGCTCAGTTCAGTAAAGAGAGTTGTAGATTCGTAAGATTATGATAGAGTCCCCTTGACTTTCTATTATATTAGTAAAGCGCTGCCGCGCTACAACTAGCATAGCAGCCTGCGGAAAAAGCTCTAGAGCCCCTACTCCTAAGTTGGAGCAACAAGCAAGGGATTGAGCGCATCTTTCCCCTTTCTATTAGTAAGGTTGTCAAAAGGCTTTCCTTGAGTTTGATTGCAGGGGCGCTAATGCGACCTTCCTTCAGCTGGCTGAAACGCGCTTCACCTTAAGAGAGAGACTTTCTCTTGGTGATCGGTTCATTGGCAACGACAGATAGGCGCGATCAAAAGCTAATATGAGACCATCCTCTGCCGGAGGGATCAGTTTGACCAGGGCTCAAATCAGACTTCACCGAGCAATGATAAACTTAGGACCTCCGTACGTAAACTTGCTAGTCGAAATAAAATCTTCGCCTTTAGATATTCTTAAGGTAAAGCGCCGCGGTTCTCTCCATCCGATCGATAGTAAGAGCCAATACCTTCATGTGCCTTTACTGTTCGTCCTGGAGCAGCACCGAAGAACTGTCTTTCATCCCAGCGCATCAACTGATCCTTAAATGACTAATCCCTGGCTATGGAAGACGGGGGATGGCCGCTTGGCCAACTAGAAAAAAGACACCCTCCCTGCTCATCAACTTCACGCCGCCGGGCGCTTTTCGACCCTGAGAGAGGAGAATGATGGCACTTCCTCACATCAAGTTGTTATTACGGAAATGAATGATAGGAGTTAGCCGTTCGTTTTCTACCGAGGTCGGGGTTTTAAGACAAATCCATCATTGAAGGGCTAGAGGCCGAATCGCTCACTCATCAATTTCTGCTTCTCCCAATGGGAGCCTTTACTAGTAAGGGCGCGTGGAGCCGGGGAGGCGGATGGGACTCTATTTCAAGGCTTCAGGTCGAGCCCCCTCCCTTAAATAATGTCGAAGGATCACAAGAGTCGCCTTTCTTTCTCCCAACATCATTCTCAAACAAAGAAAGTATGGATTGAGTGGGTCCTTTCTATCTCCCGGAGGGAGGGGATAGTCAGTCTTTGGTTTTGGAATCAAAAGATGGTTGCTGAAAGAGCTAACAGGGAATGGCCAGCCGCAGCAATGGAAGGTTGCCCAACCGCGTATATGTTGGAAGAAAGTCATCTGTATCGTTCCATTACCCATTCCTTAGTCAAGTCACGAAAATCGAAAATGAAGATTGCCTCACAAAAGTATCCCTCTTCGATTCTAGAATGATCCACGTACACTGCTCTCTTCTCCCTCATCCATGTTCTAAGGTATCGATTCGGGGATAGACCTTAGGGCTTTCCTGATAGCGTATGCTTAACTCCGACCTTCTCATTCCCGTCTGGGTATGAAACCTCCAAGTATGGTTACGCTCCGAGCAGACCAGCAGATATAATGGATGGACCTCCTCGTCGCCCGAAGAAGCGGTCGATCGAGGAGGTATATGAGGTTAGCGCATGTTCGTAGTGATTGCCTCAGATAGAGGAGAATAGATTTCTAAGTTTTCCCTGAGATTTGGCCTACCAATGACTACCTATTCTCGCCCGGTGCCTGAACCTTGCTCGTTTACATCCGGAAAAGACAATAGGGATACACTCGAACGAAAGAGAAGGAGTTCCTATGGCTAAAGCTGGTCACCTTTGCATCTTGAAGAAGGAGATATGGCACCTCTACTTCAGGTGGTCACTTCATATTATTCTCCTGAGCTCATGGGATTGACGTAAGGGGGTTGGGTGGAGGTAAGAAGGATGTTTCATTGATCAATCAATTCGACGGGAAGAGCTGAACCCTATCCCTGAGGAGAAGAATAGGGCCTCTAACGCCTAAAAAACAAGAATACAAGCCTCTAAGGTAAGGTGTGCCTTTCTTTTTTTATAGGCCCCACTTTAAAATACTCGAATATACGCCTTTCTTTAGACGGCTCACGCTTTAGCCTATATCTGTGAACCAGATAGGAGTTTCGATTGGAATAGTCTCCCTTCGAATGCCTTCCTTAGGAGACGTTCGGTCTGTAGAGTGCCCATCAATGTTGAATTGAGAAAAGCGAGGATCTGAAAGAGTCATTGAGAAAGAAATTCAGGTTTGGGATGTTTATCAATCCATTCTGGGCCCCCTTCCAGGGCATTTCGGGCGATATAAGGCGCTGCCGGAAGTGGAGTAAGCAAAGAAGCTACGCCGCTTTTCTCGTCGGATTGATTGATTGATCGTCCTTCGTGCCTGGGAGTTGAAGCGCTAGTTCCGTTTTCTTTCCATCCCACCGGGAATCAACCGTCCTTCTTTCTCTGAAGAAGCCGGTTTTTGGCTGAGGAAGAAAAGCCAACCCCGCACCACTAGTCGCCCGCCTCCGAATCCAATTTGAGAGATCGGCCTACCTCTCCCGCCCTTCGATGAATGAATGACACCCACCCGAACCCAATTCCTTCTGAAGCGAGACCAACCCCACCATAGAATGACGTTAAGGGCGCCTTCCTGAAATCAAATCACTTCCTTCCCTTCTTCGGACCGCATTTGAAAAAAAAAAAAAGGAACTCGCTTAACTCGCTAGGCCTTCGGAACAAAGGTGATTCTGTTCATGCTTCAGACGATCTGGCTAATTATATATACTTCTATCTAATTTTTTAATATACTTTTCTTCTATTAGAAAGGCGAACCTATAGGCCTGTTTTAGCGCGTTTTCAAAGTAACCTAACCGGTTTACTTTTGAAAACGCTACTAAGGACCGGGTGAAGAATGAAAAACGTCCGCTAACGCCCACAGGATAAGATCTTTTTTAGATCAGCAACGAATGTCTTGTATCTATGAAGAAAGATTTGTCCCCGGGTTCAGACCCTGAATGCCATACCTTGCTGAAGGCGATTCACAAGAGAATCGCGCATAGTTCCATTTGACCGAGATGTGAATGCCCGTGATCTGCTCGGTATAGTGATGGATTTCATTATTAACATCCAATCCCATGCTAATAAGAAAAACGAGCGATTGCTAGTCAGCTTTCATTTTTTTCAATATAATGGTAGGGGCTGAGGCTCTGAAGGCTTTCCAACTTGCTTCAATTAGGGAATAGCGCAGATGGATTAATCACGCGGTTCTGCAGCGTTCTCCAGCTTGCTGTCCGCTCCCCTCCACTTTCTTTGCTGGATGGGAAGATGCGAATCGCGAAGGCCTTCCCACCACGCGAAGTTAAAACCTCGCCGGAGAGAGAGAAGCGAATTGAAAACCGGCCTCAAATCCCTTGGCAATCGAAGGCGAAAGCGGGAAAAAGACGACGAAACCCTTTTTTCTTTCTTTGTCAGCCGACTTGAAAGGTGCTCTCAGTGTACCGCCATACGCACCCAGACATTAGACCAATTGTGGCTGGCCCCACAGTTTCCAGAATGCCGTTGTCATAATGTTGATCCGGCTTCTGCGACTACGGCATCCGCGTAGCTCCGAATACGCGCATTTGAGCTCTTCGCTCGATGTCCCGGGTCGCTCTGTTGTAAACCGCTGTTTCGTCGGGCGGTGGCTTATTTCTAACACCCCCCTTACTAGATCAAACAAATAAAGCTCCATTGAATGAATCAACTTCTCCCTCCCGAACAAGGATCAATGGTTCGGGGAAAAGCCTATCTCAGTGATGTTCAAAAACGGGAAAAAGCGTAGTTCGAAAACTCGCGTTAGCTCGTTTTGGACCACCTTCTACTTTTGAACCAGTTCTCGACCCCGAGCGTAGCGACCAAAAGAAAGGTGCATTGGCAGCTCGTAGTCGCGGCAAACGCACTTTGATTGTTCAATCATTACATTAATAGGGGCCTTCCAGGAATTGACCAAGCAGGAACCGGGGATCAAAATTCCATTGATTCATCTATTTCAAATAGGGAAAAAACTGAATCAAGAGGGGGTCAGCTGAGCTCGAAAGGGGTAGCCGGGCGTCGGCTAGGAGCTCTGGCCGGCAACGAAGCTAAAGCTTCACACTGGTCCACTCGCAACTTACACGGCTAAGTTCCAACTCTATGTTGAGAAAAAAAAAAAAAATCCCCTAAGAAGAAGACTTTCAACTATTCCAACAGAAAGGGGCAATTCAAATGCTCCATAGATAACCCCCTGTGTCTTGTTCCCGTCCAACTCACCGGGAGATCGAAGAGCGGTTTGCGCTTCGCGCCCCAACCCCCTTAACTAATAGATGCTTAGATACCTGCAACTGAATCTGTAAGCGGCGCAGGACAGGATGGACGAGAAAAGCGGCGAGAAGAAGACAAACAGAGGGAGGAAGGTTGACTAACCTGTCTATTGCCTTCCCTTTCTACTTCTAGACTGGTTCGTCGGCGGGACAGCGAGCCAAGATCCGATTCGTCAATCGACGAATCCATGCCACGTAATCTGGCAAAGGAGAAAGAGACGATGCCTACGCACAGACAACGGAGGCGAGTACATCTCAGAATAATTTTCTGAGTATCTGCGAAAATACAAGATACGCAGACAGTTGACATGTCCGGGTACACCTCAACAAAATGGAGTGGCCGAGAGAAAGAATCGGCATCTTGCAGAGACCTGTCGAAGCATGATGCACGCCAAAAATGTACCTAGCCGATTTTGGACAGAGTGTATGAAGACAGCGGCTCACGTGATCAACAGGCTACCCCAACCGAGGCGCTAGGGTTCATCTCTTCCTTTCAGAAGTTGTAGAGCATTAAACCCAAGGTTCGCCCTATTGAACCGTGTTTTTGGCTTCGTATGTTATGTGTTTGTACCTGACCATTTTCGCAGCAAGTTTGATAAGAAAGCAATTAGATGCATATTCGTGGGTTATGTGTTAGTAAAAAAAAAGGATGGAAATGTTGTGACCCCACAACCAACCGAAAACCGCTGCTATGTATCACGAAACGTTGTGTTCGATGAAGCATCATCGTGGTGGTCACCACAACAGGTGATATTACCTGATTCCAAAGAAATAGAAGAAAAGTTGCAGGAGAGACTGGGGGAGCAAACGGATGAAACACAGCCAAGCTCAGAAGCTATTGAGCCGTCAATACCATTGACTAGTAAAGGCGAATCAGAGAAAGACGCAAGCCCATGGCAAACCGGTGTACACTAATGAACTCCTGAAGATGTTCAACAAGAAGTATCTAGAAAAGAAGCTACGCCACAACCACAGCTCCGAAGATCCACCAGGCAGCGAAAACCAAATCCTAAGTATGCCAATGCCGCATTGGCCGAAGAGAATCAAGTGGTAGAGCCGTCGACATATGAAGAAGCGTCGCAGAGTGTCGAGTGGCAGAAGGCGATGGAGGAAGAAATTCTAGCCTTGAAAGAGAATCAAACTTGGGACTTAGTGGCTAAGCCCAAGGATGTGAAACCCATATCTTGCAAATGGGTTTACAAGATAAAGACACGGCTAGATGGATCAATTGAGAGATACAAGGCTCGCTTGGTGGCTCGAGGGTTCGGTTCTCACAGCAGTATGGACTGGATTATGATGAAACGTTCAGTCCTGTGGCAAAGATTACAACCGTACGTGTCCTCCTAGCGCTTGCAGCAAGCAAGTCCTGGAAGTTGTGGCAGATGGACGTGAAGAATGAAAAGGAAGGTAGGTTTTGTTTTAGGTCATAAAGGGAATGTGTCTTCGCCTATCGGCTTGGCAGGCAAGCTACCTTGATCCGTCTTCGGCTTCGATTCGTTATGCTCAGCAGCTCAAAAAAGCCCTAAAGTCTCTTGCCGCCTAAAGCGCTGCGATCCTATGTGCCCAGAGAATGCTATGCGTTCTCCACTCGCAAAGAGGTGTTTTTTCCTCTGACTTTCTCTCTTTCTTTTTTTCCGGGATATTTAGGGGTAGCCGGCTCGCGGTCTCCTTATGCTGTAACAAGTGGTCCAGCCGAGCGAATAGTTTCCATCTAGCCAGTGTAAGTTGCTTTTGCTGTCCGTCTAGATGAGGGACGGAGGGACTCGACCAAAAAAAAGGACAATCCATCCTGTTCGTTTTTAAGCCTGGATGCTCCTTTCCAATCCACCAAGGGCTAAGTCAGGAGCAAGCAAGTAAATAAGCAAGCTCGCTCTATCTCCATCTATCATGGGAACTAACTCTATCATAATGTAAGCAAGCTCAAGGCCAGTCTCTTTTTCCGTAGAAGCTGGGGCTGAATAAGCTTAGAAGCCTTAGGCTGGGCCAATTAGACTTCATGCGGTATGACATCAGTAGCAAAGGAAAAAAGCGTAGAGGCAATTCCAGATCTTGTCACAATAATAAGAATAGCTCAAGTTGAATCAGTGGAGTTTGGTGTTATCATAAGATAAAGAAGAAGATACACCACGTGCCAGCCTTAAGCTCAAGGCTCAGGGCCCAGTTATTAACTATTAGTAAGTGAGTCTAGCAAGGTTCCTCTTTTTACGACTAAGCCGGAAAGAAGAATAAAGGCAGACTCCATCAATCAAGGGGAAAGGCGAAAAAGACCGAGGGAAAGGGAAATGGCTATCAGTTCTGACTCTATTCCCGGGGATTCAATTGTTTCAGCTCGAGTGAAAATGCTTTCTGTCGAAAGGTAAATGCTTTTGAAGTTCAATGAATCCGGTTGATGCTTTCTTGTTAAATGCTTGCTTCTTGATGGTTGCATGTGACCAAGCCAAGAATGGCTAGAGTTGAAAGAGAGATTATCTTTTATAAGTAGAAGAAGCAGGAGCAGTTCTCTTTCTCTTTGAACGAATCCTGTGACCGAATCAGCTGCTTTCGGCTTTGTTGAAGGAGTAGGCGCCGTTGGAGTCAGGGCATTAGCCTTTTCTTCAACCATGTCTCGAAATAAAGTAGCCAGGCTTCCTGCTATGAAAGTAGCAAGGTCAAGGGATAAAAAGCAACTGGCTAACAATCCACTGAGCAAGATAGCTGCAATCGAGCATAGATTTCAACTAAAGAGTGAACGAGATCTATCCCACCTCAAACTCCAATGGAAACTCCTAGTCTTAAGCTTGACCTATCTCGATTGAACGTATGACCTAGCAGCCACAAAGGGCGAAGGAAAGTCGGATGAAAGTGATCCGAAGGGAAGCTGTGATGGCTAGGAATTCTGTCTTAGATCCCTCATTTCTTCGGTGGCTTGTTATCGTATAGTTGAGGTGTGTTAGAAGGAGAAGGGGATCTCCAGATACTTCCCTAACGGAATCAGATAATCCTCAGCGTCCTTCGTGGGTTTAGGTGTGCCTTCGGGAAATTCTGGGTTCTCGGGCTTCTTTTCGGCCTCATCCTTCGGTTTCTCGTCTACATGAGGGTGGGGTAGCTTCTTTTCGTAAGCTCCTCCGAAGTCCTTTGCCTTCCGTGCCCTATCTTTCTCATACCAATTGTTATCAGGGTCCCCACCCATACCTATCCAAGCAGCGCGACCCCAAGTGGATCTTGACCAACTTTCCCATTGGTCTTTGGACATATCCCTTATGTAAGAACCCAGATCCTTCTCTTCAGCGACGACATTAGGAAGACATTTCGATGTCAGTTTCTCCTCCAGAATGGAAATACGATCTAGGAGGGATTGAGTTTGAAACTGCAGTATGTTTATTGTCTCATCCCTGCTCTTGATGTGAGACTGCATAATTTCAATCTGCTTCTGACCTCCTGTTGAATAAGACGCTTCTCATACTTGATCTCATACTCGAGTTTCATAGTCTGAATAGACCAATTACACTCAAGACTAGCAAGTTTCTTATTAAGACTTTCATTAGAACTCTCAAGACTCTCTATTTTAGACCGATGAAGAGCAAGATAATTCTGACCTAGACTGATACTAAGAGAAAGACATCCCTTTTTGATCGTGGTAAGTAGTGAGTGAACCCGCAGTGGCAAGAGCCTAATTCCCAAAACCAGTAGCTCACGAAAGGATGTCTCATTGGCACAGCGAGCCAGTAATTCAGCGAGTAGTTCCTAAACCGGAGGATAGGTTGTCACGGAGAGACTATCCGCGTCTTCTTGTGTATGCTTGGAAGCGGTAGGTGGGGTAAAAAGAAAGTACATGCGAGATGTAGCACCATCACAAGAGGTATGAGACTGGAGACGAGGACACTTTTACAATTGGCTAGATCTCCGTTCATAGAATGCCCGTTTCGGAACTCCCTCCCATAGGCAAGGCAGGGTCCAAGTAAATTTGCATGAGTTTTGCTGGTCATACATCGATCATAGAAGCGATCTCCTTCATAGCATGGCATGTTCCGTTGTTCCTTGATTAGTCAGCCAATTAGTCAGTAATTGCCATCAATAGTAAGATGAATCAACTCTCCTCAATGATACAACTAGGAATGTGGAATACCAGGATTTGAGATTCATTTATTTAGATGTTGGTTCCGTCTAGTGGATCCTTCTCTCAGAGGTTGGGATTAACAGCCATATTTCGTACATCATTAAGAAAAGGCTCTGACACTGCTACTTAAGGGCGTTCTCCTGGGCATTCTAAAAAGCTTAAAAGCACAAAGTCTTTCACCGGTAGCCCCCGAAATTCTTTGATGAGATGAAGAAAATCTTCGAAGCGGGGGAAAAAGAATTCCTTTCAATGGCCAAGCCAAGGGGAGTCAAAAGGGGGGACCTAGTGAATCCTTAAGTAAACTTTCAGAGTCTCAATTCGCTACGTCTAAGGCGATCGCAGTCTCGATTGGGGCATCAACGCTAGCTGTCATACTCACTCTGACTGCTGCCGCTCTAAGGATGTCTGCCTCTTATCGATTTAAACTACTATTAGTTTTCCCGAGAAGTAGAAGGCGCGAAAAGACTCGATTCCTCGAATTTCACTCGAACAAACTTGCATTGCAATCACGTTTTTATTAGTAAATGCTGTTCTTTCAATTCTACTCCTAGTAGAGTAGGCCGCTCACTAACTTCAAGGCTTAATTAAGAATTCTTGCTTCAGGAAATTCATTAATGCGCTACCTTTCCTTTTGCACCTGCCTTGTCGAGGTAGAAGACCGAGTCTACCTTTTTCTTCTATTGCCTTACCTCGGCTCTGACGCATCCCTGTGTATGTACTGAAAATGTCTTAGGTAAAGGTCCCTTTTTCGCATATCTACTATACAGAATCCTCTTCTGGGCATCAATCCTCTTCGGGGATATCGTCGAAGTTTCACTCACCTCTATCCTTGCCCTTTCCTTGCTTGTAAGCCAAGCCTTCACATCTAACTGTAAGCGCTCTTCCATTATTGCTATCCCTGCCTTTTCCTATTCCTTGGGCTATGCGAAATCAACTGGAGATTGGATTCATAGGCATATTATAGTTATAAATTGTTGAATTTAAGCGAAAATTACGGTGTTTTTTGGTTGCACACATCTTTCCCGAAGGAAAGTGAAATGAAAATTGCATTTTTTTCATTTTCCCGTGTTTTTTCGTTGCACACCGTTTTTCCTTCGGACAGTGAATTTCAAATTGCATTTTTTTCATTTTCCCGTGTTTTTTGCTTGTTTTAGTTTTTCCCTCGCTTTTTTTTGGGCTTTATCTAAAGATTGAGAAAGCAGAGAGCTACTTCTATTTAATATGATGTACATTAGTGACAGTTCCAGTAACTAAAGTAGCAGTTCCACCAGTCTTAGTGCCAGTTCAAGTTGTACCTGTTCCAGCAGTAGTTAATACTCCAGTTTTTGTTCTTAGCCTTAGCTCGGGAAGCTATTCCTGGTCCTCAAAAGGAAGGTTGCTTGTCCCTACCCAATCCGGTGCTAAAAGCATGCATGTCTCCCGAACAGAAAACTACTTCGTAACCTCAGCACTTTCCTTATCAATAGCCCGTTTAAGGCTTTTTGGTTGATTGAAGTAAGTACTCTATTCATGCAATGCAGGTTATTGGTTTAGTGGTTGGGAATGGGAAAGATATAGTACCAAAAAATGACATCCTTTGAACACGAACAAAAGCTATACTTGATAGTACCTTTTGGCGATGGGATAGAGGAAGGTTTCAACTTCATGAGTCAAACCCTATCTAAGTAAATTAACATTTTATTTGGTGGGCACGGCACCTCTAGTCTTAACCTCGAACTCTCTGCATGAACTCTGTCCTACGGTAAAGATTCAGGCTTTGAGTGCAAGGCGAATAACCCAGGCAATAAAATATCTTTTTCAAGGCGTGCCAGTCTCAAAGAGTGAATTGACAGAAAGGTGCCGTTAGGTCTATCTTAAAGTATAGAGTGCGAGAGGTTTACCCGGCTAATTCAATCTTTCTTCGATACCGACATTCTAAGATAGAGAGGCGACCAACGGGAGGCAGAGGATTCAACTGCTTCATCCCGTCATAAAGATTTAAGGGTCAAGAAGCTGAATAGAGAGCCAATCATGCGGTTTGTTCTCGTCAGACATAATGTTGTTTGAAACAGGAGATGTGCCCTCGTGAGCTCGTATCCATGTCAAGCCCTAGATCAATTACTTGGATTGGATGAATTCCTTTAGGAGGAAAAAAGAGAAAGGAAAAGGCAAAGTCACCTTATTCTAGGGGTATGGCGATAGACCTGCAACCACATTCACTTAGTCTTCTTCCCTTACTATCAGTCTCAAAGGAATAAAAAGGAAGTTCAGGTCAGGGCATGAAGCTACAGGTTCTATTTGCGGTCGTGAGACAGAGGTCAGAGGCAACTTGTTATATGGGTAGCCGTGCGTGTTAATGGATCTTCTTCTATACTAGTAGTAGCAGGTTTTGAATATCAGTTTAATCAGTTATAGATTTCCGAGTAGAGCAGGGGAAGGCAATTCTCACAGAGGAGCGAGTAGATAGAGCCGGGTTATGCTATCCTTACAAGCCCTCAGGGAATTTAATAAGCTTTCACTGAATAATCTATCTCTCCGGAGTAAGTTGATTTAGCACTAGGCACAGAGGTTCATCGCAAATAATCTACTGGACATGCCGATGAGTGTGATTTCGTACATCATCAAAATAGCGATATAGAAGGTTGGCTGGAATAGGAGTCTTCCGGAATTGTTGAACCATTTGCACAGAAAGGCCAACTCTTAACTAGGCTGGCGAAGGAAATTAGGAAACCTCTTGCCCAGAGGTAGGCATCGATTTAAAATGCTGCAAAGGCTTTAGGAGCAGGGCCTGGAACTTAAACTGGTCCGGGCATAAGTCCCAGCGGTAGATTGCCTTAAGTGCCATAGGGAAGTTGGAAGAATCTATGTTGCCGTATCTGATGATGCTAACGCAGTCAGAAGAATGGGTCCCGTGGGAATGAAAGATTGAGCCCCCCGGCTCGAAGAAAAGACTGGTTGAAATTGGGCCACTTGACCCAAAGCAGCTAGTTGAGGTTGGTTTACTTGTACTTGACCGAAGGGTGCAGTAGAACCTGAAGGAGAGGAAGAAGAAGCCTGGTCTATAAGAATGACCAAAGGAGGACCGCTGGACGGAAGGAGGTATTGGGAAATATCTTCTCCTCTTGGTCGTCATCAAATAAGTTGACGTCCAGGGCTTCCTCTTTCCCCGGTGAAGTCCATCCGAGAGCAAATAGTCTTTTCGGTTACCCCCGGAATGAAAGCGATCTTTATCTTTCTCTCAATGGTTACACCAGTTTGAAGGAGGGATTTGCCCAAGACAGTAGGATCGAATCTTATTGTCTTGGTACAATCAACCGGGGTCTCCTCAATGCCCGGAATAGTATTAACTTGGTTATTTGCCCCTGCAAGACCTTGGGCTCCATGATTAGGGAGCGGATTCGTGAAAATCCCTAGGTTCGGGTTCTGCGGGGGTGATGGAGTTTGTTGAGTTTGACCGAAGTTAATCTCTCCAGACTTGATCTAAATTTCAATGATGTCCTGGAGCGGCCAACATGAGTTGGTTTCATGCCCGTATTTCGATGGAATGCACAAAACTTGGACATATTGACTTTTGTCAAGCCTTGAGGTTTAGGCGCAGGTAAGTATCCCTGCAGCTAGCAATTTTTCCATGATAATGTCGCATGCTACCGGGAAGACTTTTTTTCCCTTGGTGGCCTGCGGGCATTACTTTGGTTATAGTTGTAGGGAACTTGGGCATTGAAATTCCTCCCTTGTCCTTGCCCCGGATTCGGGTTCTTGATTTAGGACAGGTGGGGGGCAAGGGCACTGGAGGGATTTTAGGAGGGATAGCAGTGAAATTAGGTGGAGATGGACTTGACAGGTTTGAAAGGGCTTGAATTTGAAAGGGGTTTTCTGTTTTTGCCCTGTTTCTTATTACCTCTCCTCCCCTTACCTTGGCCTTGCTGGGAAAGAGTGTTGATTTGGTTGGAGTGGAACTTTGGTTTTCTTTAGCGAGGAACCGGCGGACAGTCGAATGATCAAAGCGAAATGCTTTAGGCATCTTTTGAGCATGTTCAGCTTCCAAAATTCCTGGAGTCCTACGGCATTCTCACAGAAAGAAAACATAGCTAGTATATAACTATTTTTTTTATTGTAGAAAGCGATCAGTTCTTCCGATCTTGTTTGGGCTTGGAAAGGTTTCCTTTATCGATTCCAGAAGTGGAGGAGCCTATGTAGAAGAAGCTGTAGAAGAGCACCACCACGGTTCAAGTCCCCACACATGGGGGGGCTGCAAGGATCGTGAATCAAGGGAAGGGAAGAATGAGACCAGAATTTTAAAGTCACCCCCGACCGAGACCTAGATGGCAACCTAACCTAGTACGTCATAATTGAGAAAGGGAACACTCCCCCCCAGAGCCAGAACACAGGCGCCGACCTCTCCGCCACCAGCACAAGTGAATAAGAGAAGAGAACGTCTCCGAAGGTGGCGGTATCACCGTCTACAGGTCGAGTCACTTCCCTTCGGAAGTACAGCGCGAATACCGCCATTCTCAACTCAAAAAAAAGTAGAGGAGGAGATATGGCTATGTATGAGAGGGCCGTAAAGAACTCTTTTGAGCCAACTTTCGGAAGGCCCGTTCAGGCTCTCTTTAGAATTTATACTGATATACTTATTATCGAATGCAATCCATTCGTATTTCATTCTTTTTTTCTTGCCGCTTTGAAATACAGAACTGAAGACGAAGGCGAAGGAAGCTCCACCGGACCCCAAGGATAAGGAGAAAGGAAAAAAGCAGCCGAGCAACCGGTCGAATCGATTTCGTCCGACAAAGAAATGATCTCCACATTTCGTCATGGGATGAGGGGCAAATCCCGACGCTCCTCCTTCTCCTCCCGAGGTCACTTCCGGCTTACAGCGGGCTGCTGTCATCCCTCCTTTGGCAGCGATCCTTTGAATTTCACTACCAGTCCAAGCTGAAGAAGTTAAAGAATCGGTCCTCCCCCCTTACGCAATAGGGGCCGAGGCACTGATCATGTCAAAGCCTCCTGCCGAGCAAATTACTATTACTGAAGTTGGTTCTGAGTCGGCTGGTGATCCAGAAAAGGCTGCTGAACAGAGTGTCGAAAGAACACAGCCTACCGAATGTGTTCCGGAGTCCGCGGGTAAAGAAGTTGAAGAGACGGCTCAGTCGCAGCCGAACCGACTGAGATCACAGGGAGCGATCCCTACAGCCGCTAAAGGTAGCTAGAGCCGGGTTTTTTTCGAGGTTCTTTCTTCCCTACTTCCGCTGTCAAAGCCTTACTAGATAGGGGGGGCGAGTCGGGCGAGAGAGAGAAAGTCCTCCTTCTCACTCGACTTGCGCAAGTCACTGCCACTCCGTGCGCCATAAGCACCACCCCCAATTTATACCACATTCATTTTTCAGCAAAGTTGCATTGTGTTTTTTTGCATTTGTGTTGGGGAACGTAAAGAGATTTAATAGGTTATACTTATCACCTATTAAATCTCCCTTTTATCCCACCTGATGATTCAAGTTCGTGGCTGCTAAAACAAGCTAAGCTTCACACGGCCCTGAGGAAGCCAAAAGACCCTCTCCTCTCACGGCCGAAGGCTCCGAAACACGTTGGAGAGCTTTTAGATCCCGCCCTAAAACGCCCATTCTCCTAGAGTTCCGAAGTGATCCTCATTCTCACCGCAGCCTTCTTAAGCCGAAAGAAAGCCGGGCAAGAATCGCGGTAGTACGAAGGGGGAGCAGAATCGTATCTGGCAGTGGTTCTTCGGATCGATCACAGATTTTCGGCCCCGTCGTTTGGCTTCCACTCCAGTTGACCTCTCTTGTTTCCATCCCCCCGTGAGAAGGTAGAGAGCAAAACCAACCCAGCAAACCACTATTACTATGCCCCTATTAGTAAAGCATGTACTTCTTGCAAGGCTTGCTGAGCTTCTTCATGTGACAGACATCGAAAAAGTAGTCCGTCGAACTATCGCCGATAGAGGGCATCGTTCAAGTATACGATTTTTGAACCCTGATGGGTTTCGCAGTCGACCATTTGATAGCCCTGTTCTTGAATATACAGAACTAATAGGGCTTCGATGAGCCCTATTAGTATAGTAAAGGGCTTTTTGAACCCTTCTAAGCAATTAGAAGAGCGCGGAATTTTACCTCCCTCAAATGGATGGATCTGGGATTGATTGTGGAACCGAGCAGAGAGAACCCGGGACGGGCAGGAAGATACGCTAGACGGAGTAGTAGCTCTGGAGCAGGTTCTTCGACTGGATCAATGCATGTATGAATCCTAAAAAAATCCCGAAGGTCTAGTCTAGAAAAAACCCGGATTTGGTTGGATTAGCTTTTTGGTAGGAAAGGCGGTCACAGGAAGAAATGCCCTACCAATGAATAGATTAGTCTACTAACGTCAACAATCTCTTTCTTCATATACGATACCGTCCGGTTTGATATCCGAAACTATAGATATGACACAAGAAAGAAAGATAGATATTCCCATGGTAGGAATAGGACAGTTGCACTAAGGAAGAGAGCTAGGGATTTGATAAAGGTGATAGGACAGGAAAAATCCTCTTTTTGAACTCACACATCCGATTCTGGTCTATCTACTTCGTCTATTGATTCACGTGCAATATGCTTCTGGCCTTTAGGTTCGGCGAGCTGTTGCCTCTTAAACGCTCTCTCAGTGGTGGAATAGCGGGACGGGAAGGAGCAGGAATTGCGGGATGCTATAGAGATAGATGGCTATGAGACTAGTCCAAAGAGTCACTTTCTAAAGCTTCCTCTCCTCCTTTAGGCTATGGACGAAGGTTTGGTAACTAAGAGGTCTTGGCTTCTTCCCCTGACATGCATACCACTGTCCTGTACACTAAGTCAAACTAGCTCTAAGACGAGTACGGGCCCTCATTCCATTCCTGCCTCCCCGCCCTTTGAAGTAGAGTGGGATAAATTGATCTAAATTGATAGAGGCAATCTATTTATTGAATATGAATATGAAAGGGATCCCTATAGCAATAGGAAAAGCAGAGAGAAAGAGAGAGAGGACTTGTTATAATTGACTAATTGGCCCGAGGCCGAGCAAGAATTTTCCAGTATATTCTTGATTGATCTGCAAGCAGGAAAGGAGGCATTGCATTCTGTTAACTACTTATAGCATACCTATATAGAACCTAGGCAAAAGGACAATTTCTAGTTTTCCCATTCGTGAAGGTGTATGTGTTCTTTCGACCATCGTGGGTGACATTTCTGTCATATTGCCAAGGTCTTCCTAGGAGTATACGGCAAACATCCATAGAAACTTTCTTGAACCAAGCAATCCGGTAAGGCCTTGGATGGGATTCAGTCTTGAGTTTGAGCTTGCTCACCATCTCTTGAGAAGCAATATTTTCACAATTTCCACTATCAATAACAATGGTGTAACCCTTGCTTTGAACCTTGCAGCAAGTCTTGAAGATGTTAGAGCGAAGCCAATCTTCATCGGAAGAAACTCTAGGTGTAGCAAGTGCTCTTTGGATTACCAAACTTTCACCTTCTTCAGGTTCAATTTCTGATTCAATCTATTCGATTCCAATTATCACCCTCGAGTCAGTAGTTGTTGCCCTAATGTAACTTCCTTTTCCTTCGCTAGCCTTGGGGCTTAGTTACTTAATAAAGAGTTCTCCCCCCTAGCCTATGAAAACATTCCCATAGCTCTATGCCTACAGCGTAAATGAGTTAGGAGCTTGAGTGAACACCAGGTTCTTTCACTCCAAGACTAGTAGCTTTTCCGCCAACAACTTCGTATTATTAATCTAAAACGCATCCTCTATGGGTTGAGCTTTCAGTAAGCCCTTTTTTCTCGACTCACTATAAAGGAAATATGCGTATAGTAGAAAAAGCTGGAAGCAACTAGCAATGCTACCATAAATCAAGGAGAGTTTGACCATCCCTGCCACCCTAGAACGTTAGCGTACAAGAGGTAGCAGTTCGTGCTTGAGTTAGTCACACATGGAATCTCAGATTTGGAAGTTTTATTCCGATTGATTGAGTCGATGGAGAATTGAGCTGATCAATGAAACATCCTTCTTACCTCCACCCAACCCCCTTACGTCAATCCCATGAGCTCAGGAGAATAATATGAAGTGACCACCTGAAGTAGAGGTGCCATATCTCCTTCTTCAAGATGCAAAGGTGACCAGCTTTAGCCATAGGAACTCCTTCTCTTTCGTTCGAGTGTATCCCTATTGTCTTTTCCGGATGTAAACGAGCAAGGTTCAGGCACCGGGCGAGAATAGGTAGTCATTGGTAGGCCAAATCTCAGGGAAAACTTAGAAATCTATTCTCCTCTATCTGAGGCAATCACTACGAACATGCGCTAACCTCATATACCTCCTCGATCGACCGCTTCTTCGGGCGACGAGGAGGTCCATCCATTATATCTGCTGGTCTGCTCGGAGCGTAACCATACTTGGAGGTTTCATACCCAGACGGGAATGAGAAGGTCGGAGTTAAGCATACGCTATCAGGAAAGCCCTAAGGTCTATCCCCGAATCGATACCTTAGAACATGGATGAGGGAGAAGAGAGCAGTGTACGTGGATCATTCTAGAATCGAAGAGGGATACTTTTGTGAGGCAATCTTCATTTTCGATTTTCGTGACTTGACTAAGGAATGGGTAATGGAACGATACAGATGACTTTCTTCCAACATATACGCGGTTGGGCAACCTTCCATTTTATGGGCTGGATTGCTCTCCAACTGGCTCTGCAACTCAAACTTCAACTTACACAGGATCTTAAAGCGGGAGAACAAAGAAGCACTCCTAGGAGTGAAAGACACTCACAACCAATCGGGAGCAAGGGAAGGACATCTATCTATTCGCTATATCCCTAACTGGGACAGTCTTCTCGTTAGCCCTCCACCGTTGAGACTGCCACTGGATGAGAAGATCTTCACTTTCATTATGATATGCTAAAAAGAAAAGTCTAGGTAATAGAGCTGGAAAAGAATGCTAGCTATCCTACCTACTCGCTTTCTGGATCTCTCTTGCTTTTTGTAAAGTCAAAGGAACTTGCTTTCTTTTGTGAAAGGCTTAGCCCGCATAGAAACTCCAACTTAGTAAAGTGATTCCGTAGCTATCTCATTTTCTTTTACTCATATCATATAAAGAGAGAAAGTTAGAGCTAAAGAAGGAAAAACTAATTGTACCATTTAATTCAAAAAATTCAATTTTCAATGTTAATGTAATTTTTTTCATTTTACGCGGAAAAAGATTAAGATTTATCCGCGTGCTCTTCTCTCTTATTTCCCTCCCACTCTTCCACTCCCTTTTGCTTGCTAAGAAAATCCTACGGCAAGGTGACTACTGGCCTACCATGGATGAGGATTGTCACGACGTCGTTAAGAAGTGTTAAAGATGTCAAACTCATGCTGATCTAATTCACGCACCTAAGACCTTCACTCTTTACATCCTATGAAATAAACCCGCCCTTTCCAGCCTTACTCAAATAGGGGGTGAAATTGAATGCATTTTCCACCCGGGTGAGCTCGTCTTCATTCTTTTGGGTGGCCTCGCGTCGAGGGGGATACAATTGACTGTCTCGAACTGATACGATAGGAATTGAAGTCCCGACTCTACATGCTGTACAACTTCTACCTTTCTTGAGCCCACTTCTTCGTCATCAGCCAAGATAGTGACTAGCTGGTCGTCGATAACGAACTTTACCCTTTGGTGCAGCGTAGATGGGCCTTATCTTATGGGGAAGGGCCTTGCTGAATGGAGCCAAAGTATTCCCAATAGGAAAGTGAACGATGCCTCGATATCTACCACATTCAAACTGATCTTGAACTGGTACGGCCCTTTACTTAGTAGGGCTTGAAAGGCTTGACTATAAGCCCACTCCCCTCTGCTTATCTCCATGGTGGAGTAGCCAGTTGTCACGCAGCTGGAAGAAGCGAGAGGTAGCGAAGTTAGTGAACACATCCGCCGTCTGATTGTCTGTCCGCACGTAAAGGACCTTAAGATCGCCACGAGCAACTTTCTCCCGAACGAAGTGATAATCAAATTCGACATCTTTCGTTCATGCATGGAAGACCGGGTGAACAGCCCTAGACCCAGATCGCAAAGCACGTAGGAAAGTCATAGGAGTTCAGATGCGGTGACGGCAAGAGCTTTATATTCGGCCTCGGCGCTAGACCTGGACACAGTCGCTTCTTTCTTTGTGCCCCAAGAGAGAAGATTGGTGCTAAGGAAAACAGAGTAAGCAGTAGTGGAGCGGCGATCATCCGGGCAAGCAGCTTTCATTTTATTAAATAGTTTGGTAGGGCTTTCATGGTATTGGTTGGGGTAAGGGAGTTGGAGTATAGCCGGGTAATTTGCGGTAAGGAACTAGGACGTGTTTCCTACCAAA